TTAAAAACTTCGGATTCTGAGGAAAAAGAGGCAAAAGAAAAGGAAAAAACAAAGGAAGAGAAAAAGGAAGAGAATGAACGGATAGCAATAGCAGAAAATTGGGATACTATTATATTTGCTCAAGCAATAAGAGGTTCTATGTTAGTAACACAATCGATTCTTAGAAAATACATCGTATTGCCTTCATTGATAATAGCTAAAAATTTCGGCCGTATGTTATTATTTCAATTCCCCGAGTGGTACGAGGATTGGAAGGAGTGGAATAGAGAAATGCATGTTAAATGCACCTATAATGGTGTTCAATTATCAGAAACAGAATTTCCGAAAGACTGGCTAACAGACGGTATTCAAATAAAGATCCTATTTCCTTTCTGTCTGAAACCTTGGCACAGATCTAAGCTACGATTCGATCATAGAGATCGAATGAAAAAGAAAGGAAAAAAAGAAAATTTTGGTTTTTTAACAGTCTGGGGGATGGAAACTGAACTACCTTTTGGTTCTCCCCGAAAACGACCTTCCTTTTTTGACCCCATTTGGAAAGAACTCGAAAAAAAAATTAGAAAAGTGAAAAAGAAATGTTTTCTAGTTCTAAGAGCTTTAGGAGAAAGAAAAAAGTGGTTTCTAAGGGTCTTAAAAGAAAAAACAAGATGGATTCTCAAAACAGTTCTATTTATAAAAAGAATAATAAAAGAGTTTGCAAAAGTAAATCCAATTTTCTTATTTGGATTGAGGAAAGTATATGAACCGAATGAAAATAGAAAAGATTCTATAATTAGTAATAAGATTAACCATGAATCGATCATTCGAATTAGATCTGTGGATTGGACAAATTATTCACTGACAGAAAAAAAAATGAAGGATCTGGCTGATAGGACAACCACAATCCGAAATAAAATAGAAAGGATTACAAAAGACAAGAGAAAAATATTTCTAACTCCAAATAGAAAGATTAGTCCTAACGAGACAGGTTGTGATGATAAAAGATCGGAATCACAGAAACACATTTGGCAGATATCAAAAAGAGGAGGCGCCCGATTAATACGTAAATGGCACTATTTTATGAAATCTTTCATTGAAAGAATCTATATGGATATCTTTCTATGTAACATTAATATTCCCAGAATAAATGCACAACTTTTCCTTGAATTTGAATCAACAAAAAAAATTATCGACAAAGACATTTACAATGATGAAAGAAATAAAGAAGGAATTGATGAAACAAATCAAAATGCAATTCACTTTATTTCGACTATAAAAAAGTCTCTTTCTAATATTAGTAATAAGAAATCACAGATTTATTGTGACTTATCTTCCTTGTCCCAAGCATATGTATTTTACAATTTATCACAAATCCAAATTATTAATAAGTATTACTTGAGATCTGTACTTCAATATCGCGGAGCATATCTTTTTCTTAAGGATAGAATAAAGAACCATTTTGGGACACGAGGAATATTGGATGCCAAATCAAGGTCTAAGAAACTTCCGAATTCTGGAATGAATGAATGGAAAAATTGGTTAAGGGGTCATTATCAATACAATTTATCTCAGACTAGATGGTCTAAATTAGTACCGCAAAAATGGCGAAATAGAGTCAATCAACGTCGTATGATTCAAAATAAAGACTCAAAAAAAGATTCATATGAAAAAGAAAAAGACCAATTAATTCATTACGAGAAACAAAATAATTATGTAGTGAACTCATTACCGAGTAAAAAAGAAAAATTTAAAAAACACTACAGATATGATCTTTTATCACATAAATATATTCATTATGAAGACAGGAAGGACTCATATATTTATGGATCGCCATTCCAAGTAAATGGAGACCGAGAGATTCCATATAATTACAACATGCCTAAACCCGAATCATTTTATGTACCCGGGGGTATAGCTATTAATGATTATCTAGGGGAAGGGTCTATTATTGATACGGGGAAAAATCCGGATAGAAAATATTTGGAGTGGAGAATTCTCAATTTTTTTCTTAGAAAGAATATCGATATTGAGATTTGGACCGATATAGATACTGGAACCAACATTAATAAAAATACTAAGACTGGGACTAATGATTATCAAATAATTGATAAGAAAGATCTTTTTTATCTCACGATTCATCAAGAAATCAACCCATCCAATCAAAAAAAAACCTTTTTTTTTGATTGGATGGGAATGAATGAAGAAATGCTACATCGTCCCATATCGAATCTAGAACCCTGGTTCTTCTCAGAATTTGTGCTACTTTATGATGCATATAAGATTAAACCGTGGATCATACCAATCAAATTACTTATTTTCAATTTGAATGGAAATGAAAACGTTAGTGAAAATAAAAACATTAACAGAAATCAAAAAAAGGATCTTCGTCTATCATCTAATCAAAAAGAATATCTTGAATTAGAGAATCGAAATCAAGAAGAAAAAGAACAGCTGGGTCAAGGGAATCTTGGATCAGATCCACGAAACCGACAAAAAGATCTTGAAAAAGATTCCGCGGAATCAGACATTAAAAAACGTAGAAAGAAAAGACAATCCAAGAGCAATAAGGAAGCGGAACTAGATTTCTTCCTGAAAAGGTATTTGCTTTTTCAATTGAGATGGGATGATCCTTTGAATCAAAGAATGATCAATAATATCAAGGTATATTGTCTCCTGCTTAGGCTGATAAATCCAAGGGAAATTGCTATATCCTCTATTCAAAGAGGAGAAATGCGCCTGGATGTAATGCTGATTCAGAAGGATCTAACTCTTACAGAATTGATAAAAAGGGGAATATTGATTATCGAACCGGTTCGTCTGTCTATAAAATGGGATGGACAATGGATTATGTATCAAACCATAAGTATTTCATTGGTCCATAAGAATAAGTACCAAACTAATCGAATATGCCGAGAAAAAAAATATGTTGATGAAGATTATTTAGATAGATCCATTGCACAACATGGAAAGGTACTTGTGAATGGAGATGAAAATAATTATGCTTTGCTTGTTCCTGAAAATATTCCATCTCCTAGACGTCGTAGAGAATTGAGAATTCTAATTTGTTTGAATTCCGAGAATGAGAATGTTGTGAATAGAAATTCATTATTTTTCAATCGCAACAGCGTAAGGAACTGTGTGCAATTTTTGGATGAGGACAAGCATTTTGATACAGATATAAATAAATTTATCCAATTAAAATTGTTTCTTTGGCCCAATTATCGATTAGAAGATTTAGCTTGTATGAATCGCTACTGGTTTGATACCAATAATGGCAGTCGTTTCAGTATGTCAAGGATACATATGTATCCACGAGTCAGAATTAGTTGATGGTGGATTTCCTATATATCTATATCACGTGTCATATCCGGTATATAAAGGTATACAAATGTACACACACGTTGTATTACATTAGATTCTGATACATGATACTGATTCAATGATGTATCATATCAATTGGATCTAGGAATGAATCGGCAGAATTTTCTTAAGTCCCAATCATTCCCTTTTGTGGGTGTAGAAATGTACCATCTCCTTCTATCGAATCCAATTTTCAATTGGATTCGATAGAAAGTAGTCTATGAATAAATCCAGATTATTTTATTGTGTGTACCAGATCTAAATGACTGGCATTATTATTATTCCTGATCGGTAAAATCCATATCTGTGGAAAAGAAAGAAAAAAAAGAGAGAGAGAGAAGAATTCTTTTTATGGTAAAAAATTCATTCATCTCAGTTATTCCGCAAGAAGAAAAAGAAAAAAACAAAGGGTCTGTTGAATTTCAAGTATTCAGTTTCACCAATAAGATACGGAGACTTACTTCACATTTGGAATTGCACAGAAAAGACTATTTATCTCAGAGAGGTCTGCGGAAAATTCTGGGAAAACGTCAACGTATACTGGCTTATTTGTCAAAGAAAAATAGAGTACGTTATAAAGAATTAATTGGTCAGTTGGATATTCGGGAACCAAAAACTCGTTAATTTGAAAATTCGTTTGAATTATTTGCTTTATTAGATCTTGAATTTTGATGAACCTCGTTTCGTTTTCAGCAATTCATGAAATAATGAATCGGGGAAGAAAACATATGACTGTACCGGATATAAGAAAAGACTTCATGATAGTCAATATGGGTCCTCACCACCCATCAATGCATGGTGTTCTTCGACTCATCGTTACTCTAGATGGTGAAGATGTTATTGATTGTGAACCCGTATTGGGTTATTTACACAGAGGGATGGAAAAAATTGCGGAAAACCGAACAATTATACAGTATCTACCTTACGTAACACGTTGGGATTATTTAGCTACTATGTTCACAGAGGCAATAACGGTAAATGCACCAGAACAATTGGGAAATATTCAAGTACCTAAAAGAGCCAGCTATATCAGAGTCATTATGCTGGAGTTGAGTCGTATAGCTTCTCATTTGTTATGGCTTGGGCCTTTTATGGCGGATATCGGTGCACAGACTCCTTTCTTCTATATTTTCAGAGAGAGGGAATTGCTATATGATCTATTCGAAGCTGCCACAGGTATGCGAATGATGCATAATTATTTCCGTATCGGGGGAGTAGCTGCTGATCTACCTCATGGCTGGATAGATAAATGTTTTGATTTCTGCGATTATTCTTTAACAGGAGTTGTTGAATATCAAAAGCTTATTACGCGGAATCCCATTTTTTTGGAACGAGTTGAAGGAGTGGGCATTATTGGTGGAGAGGAAGCAATAAATTGGGGTTTATCAGGACCAATGCTACGAGCTTCCGGAATGCAATGGGATCTTCGTAAAGTTGATCATTATGAGTGTTACGATGAATTCGATTGGGAAGTCCAATGGCAAAAAGAAGGAGACTCATTAGCTCGTTATTTAGTACGAATCAGTGAAATGGCGGAATCCATAAAAATTATTCAACAGGCTCTGGAAGGAATTCCGGGGGGGCCCTATGAGAATTTAGAAGTCCGTCGCTTTGATAAAGCAAAGGATTCCGAATGGAATGATTTTGAATATCGATTCATT